TTCAACGATGTAAAATATTACAATGATGTAATAAAAAAAGAATCAATGAAAAGAGATAGTCTAATTCCAATTAGGAATTCCTTGGGACCTTTAGGATTAGGAAGAACCCCTCAAATTGCGCATTTTTATTCATTTTACCATTTAATAACTTATAATCAGATCTCGGTAACTAAATATTTACAACTTGACAATTTCAAACAGACTTTTCAAGTGCTTAAATATTATTTAATGGATGAAAATGGTAGGGTTTCTATTTATAATAATCCCGATCCGCGCGGTAACATCGTTTTGAATCCATTCAATTTGAATTGGAATTTTCTCCATCATAATTATTGTGAAGAAGCGTCTAGAATAATTAGCCTTGGGCAGTTTATTTGTGAAAATTTATGTATAGCCAAAAACGGACCGCACTTAAAATCGGGTCAAGTTCTAATTGTTCAAATTGACTCTGTAGTAATAAGATCAGCTAAAGCTTATTTGGCCACTCCGGGAGCAACCGTTCATGGCCATTATGGAGAAATCCTTTACGAAGGAGATACATTAGTTACATTTATATATGAAAAATCGAGATCTAGGGATATAACGCAAGGTCTTCCAAAAGTGGAACAAGTGTTAGAAGTGCGTTCGATTGATTCAATATCGATGAACCTAGAAAAGAGAATTGAGGGTTGGAACAAGAGTATAACAAAAATTATTGGAATTCCTTGGAGATTCTTGATTGGTGCTGAGCTAACTATAGTGCAAGGGCGTATCTCTTTGGTTAATAAGATCCAAAAAGTTTATAGATCTCAGGGGGTGCAGATTCATAATCGACATATAGAAATTATTGTGCGTCAAATAACATCAAAAGTGTTGGTTTCAGAAGAGGGAATGTCTAATGTTTTTTCACCCGGAGAACTGATTGAATTGTTGCGGGCGGAACGAACAGGGCGCGCTTTGGAAGAAGCGATCTGTTACCGAGCTATCTTATTGGGAATAACGAAAGCATCTCTAAATACTCAAAGTTTTATATCCGAAGCAAGTTTTCAAGAAACTGCTCGAGTTTTAGCAAAAGCCGCTCTCCGGGGTCGTATCGATTGGTTGAAAGGTCTGAAAGAGAACGTTGTTCTAGGGGGGATGATACCCGTTGGTACGGGATTCAACGGATTAGTGCAACGTTCAAGGCAACATACCAACATTCCTTTGGAAACCAAAAACAATAAACTATTCGAGGCAGAAATGCGAGATATTTTGTTCCACCACAGAGAATTATTTTATTTTTTCATTTCAAGGAATTTACACGATACACTGAGACAATCATTTCGAGGGTTGAATGATTCCTAAGAGCGGATTCACCCCCTTTCTTTTTAGCTATTTGTATTTGCGGTCATTTTTTTTTTTTTTTATTTTTATTTGGTATATAGTAATAAAGATAATAAAATAACAAATAGAATAGAAAGAAATTAATATTAATGGTTTGAATCGTGTATCAATGGCCAATATCCGTTAGAGGTAGAAACGAAGGTTCCATCGGAACAATTATTTATTTCTATTTCAGGGCACCTCGTCTCTCTTTTTTTTAATAAAAAGAAAGGAGGTGTGGATAAATAAATGACAAGAAGATATTGGAACATCCATTTGGAAGAAATGATGGAAGCAGGAGTTCATTTTGGTCATGGTACTAGTAAATGGAATCCTAGAATGGAACCTTATATCTCTTCAAAGCGTAAGGGTATTCATATTATAAATCTTATTAGAACTGCCCGTTTTTTATCAGAAGCTTGTGATTTAGTTTTTGATACAGCAAGTAGGGGAAAGCAATTCTTAATTGTTGGTACCAAAAATAAAGCAGCCGATTCAGTAGCACGGGCTGCAATAAGGGCCCGTTGTCATTATGTTAATAAAAAATGGCTAGGCGGTATGTTAACGAATTGGTATACTACGGAAACGATACTTCATAAGTTCAGGGACTTGAGAACGGAACAAAAGATGGGGAGACTCAATCGTCTTCCGAAAAGAGATTCAGCTATGTTGAAGAGACAATTATCTCACTTGCAAACATATCTGGGCGGGATCAAATATATGACTGGATTACCCGATATTGTAATAATCGTTGATCAGCAAGAAGAATATATGGCTCTTCGAGAATGTATGATTTTGGGAATTCCAACGATTTGTTTAATCGATACAAATTGTGACCCAGATCTCGCTGATATTTCGATCCCAGCAAATGATGACGCGATAGCTTCAATCCGATTAATTCTTAACAAATTAGTATTTGCAATTTGTGAGGGTCGTTCTAGTTATATACGAAATCCTTGATTCATATTAATAATGAATAATAAAATAAAAAAATTCTTTTGGGGACTCCATAGATTTATGAAATCGGTTATGATTCCTAAAAGAGATACAAGTAACTAGGGATATTATGTAATTAATTGGTATACAAATATATATAAGTCAACTAGGCAAGTCGAAAAAAAGAGAAGGTTGAATCAAAATAATTCTTTTTAAAGTTCTATTTTTTTTCAGAGGGCAATATGAAATTATGTTATATCAACACACTAAAAGGCTTATATGATATATCCGGTGTGGAAGTCGGCCAACATTTCTATTGGAGAATAGGAGGTTTTCAAGTCCATGCCCAAGTAATTATTACTTCTTGGGTTGTAATTGCTATCTTATTAGGTTCAGCCATTATAGCTGTTCGTAATCCACAAACCATTCCTACTGACAGTCAGAATTTCTTCGAATATGTTCTTGAATTCATTCGAGATGTGAGCAAAACTCAGATTGGCGAAGAATACGGTCCATGGGTTCCCTTTATTGGAACTTTGTTTCTATTTATTTTTGTTTCGAATTGGTCGGGTGCTCTTTTACCTTGGAAAATCATACAGTTACCTCATGGGGAATTAGCCGCGCCTACAAATGATATAAATACTACTGTTGCTTTAGCTTTACTCACGTCAGTAGCATATTTCTATGCGGGTCTTAGTAAAAAAGGATTAGGTTATTTTGGTAAATACATTCAACCAACTCCAATCCTTTTACCCATTAATATTTTAGAAGATTTCACAAAACCCCTATCACTTAGTTTTCGACTTTTCGGAAATATATTAGCTGATGAATTAGTAGTTCTTGTTCTTGTTTCTTTAGTACCTTCAGTGGTTCCTATACCCGTCATGTTACTTGGATTATTTACAAGCGGTATTCAAGCTCTTATTTTTGCAACTTTAGCTGCGGCTTATATAGGCGAATCCATGGAGGGTCATCATTGACTAGTTTTCGAAATAGTCTTTTTTTAGTTTAAGCCTTACGCAATATATGTGCGTATCAAGATAATCTGCTTAAGGAGCATAATATATAAAAATAAATAGATAAATTATATAAATATAAACTATCTATATAAAGTATAGAAGTAATAGTAAAAAATAAGATATTAGCGGTATTGGGGAATTGCAACAAACAAAAGGGGAAGTAAAAAAAAGGAAAGAGATCGAAAAGATCTTTTTCCTAAAATTCCAGTTCGGTCTATTTATCCCCCCCCAATGAATACTATCTTTATATTGTTTTGTTCATTTAATTCCAATATTCAATATTATTAGATATTAGTAATCATAATCTGAATAATAATTAGGGTTGTAATACTTATAGTATTATATAGTGTGCTATTTTAAAAAAGATGCTATTGTTATATAGAAAAATTCCCATTCAAGTTGATTTCATCCAATTAAACGGTTGACCAAAAGAGAATTTTAATAAATAATAAATTACCTGAACTTAGATCAATCAAATACTTCTATTTCGATGCAACGATTCGATCTAACGAATTTGTCCATGTAGATTGATTGTACCTGCGTCGGCGAGTAAAGAAAGAAAAAATAAAGATTTACAAAAAACTAAATTCAAATTTATAAAAAAAAATGGATTGGTTAGGGGGGGCCGAACTAGATGTATGTACTCTAATTAGTATAAGACAACTCTTGTGAATGTTTCGAAGAATGATTCTATAATCCGATTGAATGTAAGATATGAATGGTTGATTTACGTTATCCAAGAAACACATGTATATGTAATATTAGATATTAATTAGTTATATATGTAATATCTAAGCGGCTCTATTACTGTGAATTTAGATAGGAATTCCAATGGAATCCCCTCCATTTCCTTTGTAGTTGTGAATTGAATATTAAATGAATAAAATAAAGTGACTATTGAATAAAGAGATTCAATCAAGAAAATAAGAAAAAACGAAAAATTCAAAAAGAAAAGAATGGTATGGATTCAAAAAAATTCTGTGAATAAAAACTAAAAAAGAAATATCGAAGCCGTTCTGATGATTCAATAATAATATTATTACTTCAATTCCGAGTTCTTATTTCCTTCGACTGTATAGATCTTAGCGATGGAATAATTAAGTCATAATTTATTGGTTGATTGTATCATTAACTATTTACTTATTTTGGTGTGAGGAACTTATCATGAATCCACTGATTTCTGCCGCTTCCGTTATTGCTGCTGGGTTGGCCGTCGGGCTTGCTTCTATTGGACCTGGGGTTGGTCAAGGTACTGCTGCGGGCCAAGCTGTAGAAGGGATCGCGAGACAGCCCGAGGCGGAGGGAAAAATACGAGGTACTTTATTGCTTAGTCTGGCTTTTATGGAAGCTTTAACAATTTATGGACTGGTTGTAGCGTTAGCACTTTTATTTGCGAATCCCTTTGTTTAATCCGAAAAAAAAAAATACGTATTTTTTATTAGTTTATTTCCTTGGACTTACTGCTTTTTTTGAATTCGATTAGGATTTCACTCCTCCAATTATTTGGTGGGACACTAACCCATGGGAAGGACTGATTGGAGAATGGGGAATTAGCAGAACGACTCGCCTTCTTCCTTCCCATTGTTAGTCCAATGGAATAGTTTTTTAGGAAGTGTTACAACAAACGAGATATTTCGCAATTGACATGACATAAGCATAAGGCCTGGGACTTAATTCTAATAATACTAAGTATCACTTTTTTTC